GACATACTATAAGGATAGCCCAGTTTACGAAGACTCTTATCTTGATAGGTATCAAGAACAAGAACTTTGGGAATTAGAAAGTAAAGAAGATAAAAATCTTTTTTGGTTTGAAAAACCGCTTGTCACTTTTCTTTTCGACTGTAAACGATGGAATCGTCCATTTCGATATATAAAAAATGATCGATTTGAAAATGCTGTACGAAATGAAATGTCACAATATTTTTTTTATACATGTCCAAGTGATGGAAAACAAAGAATATCTTTTACATATCCACCGAGTTTATCGACTTTTTCAGAAATGATAGAACGAAAGATATCTTTGTACACGACCGAAAAACTATCCCACGAGGATAATTATTGGGTTTATACTAATGAACAAAAAAAGCACACCTTGAGCAATGAATTAATAAATCGAATAAAAACTCTAGAAAAAAAAACAGGATCCCTCGTTCTAGATGTGCTCGAGAAAAGAATCAGATTATGCAATGATGAAAATGAAAAGGAATGCTTGCCTAAAATGTACGATCCTTTTTTGAACGGACCATATCGCGGAAAAATCACAAAATTATATTCACGTTCAATCAGGGATGATTTAATAACTTCTACAGATGCAGAGGAGTCCATAGAAATAGTCTGGATAAATAAAATTCACGGTCTACTTCCTAATGATTCCTCCCAAAAAGAATTTGAATATCAAAAGAATCTCTTTGATGGAGAATTTTTATCGACAAATAATGGTCATTCCTTAACCTCAATCGGCGAAGTCCCCTTGGAATACCCCCCCAGTCTTAATTTGAAAAAATTGTCTTTATTGGCAGAAGAAAAAAGAATTGATTCAGAAAAGCAAGCAAAATGTTTGCAATTGATATTCGATGTAGTTACAACTGATTACAATGATCAAACAATTAGAAATAAAAATAATAAATTGATTTTTCCTGGAATAGAAGAAATCAGAAAAGAGGTTCCTCGATGGTCATACAAATTGACCGATGATTTGGAAGAACAAGAGGAAGAAAATGAAGAAGAATCAATGGAAGATCATGAAATTCGTTCAAGAAAAGCCAAACGTGTTGTAATTTATACTGATAAAGAGGAAACTACCAACGCTATTAGTAATACTAGTGATAGTGATCAAGCGGAAGAGGTGTCTTTGATACGTTACTCACAACAATCGGATTTTCGTCGGGATCTAATCAAAGGATCCATGCGTGCTCAAAGACGTAAAACAGTTACTTGGGAAATGTTTCAAGCAAATGTGCATTCGCCACTTTTTTTGGATCAAATAGACAAAACATTCTTTTTCTCTTTTGATATCTCCGAAATGATGAATCTCGTTTTTAGGGGTTGGGTGGGTAGAGAATCGGAATTTCAAATTTCCGATTCTGAGGAGGAAGAGACAAAAGAAAGAGAGAAAAACAAGGAAAAGAAAGAGGAAAATGAACGTATAACAATATCAGAAACTTGGGATAGCATTATATTTGCTCAAGCAATAAGGGGTTCGATGTTAGTAACCCAATCGATTCTTAGAAAATACATTGTATTGCCTTCATTGATAATAGCTAAAAATGTTGGCCGTATGTTATTATTCCAATTCCCTGAGTGGTACGAGGATTTGAAAGATTGGAATAGAGAAATGCATGTTAAATGCACTTATAATGGTGTTCAATTATCAGAAACAGAATTTCCAAAAGATTGGTTAACGGATGGTATTCAGATAAAAATTCTATTTCCTTTCCGTCTGAAACCTTGGCGAAAATCTAAAGTACGATCCCATCATAGAGATACAATGAAAAAAAAAGGAAAAAAAGACAATTTTTGTTTTTTAACAGTCTGGGGAAGAGAAGCGGAACTCCCCTTCGGTTCTCCTCGAAAACAACCTTCTTTTTTTGAACCTATTTGGAAAGAGCTAAAAAAAAAAATTAGAAAACTGGAAAAAACATTTTCTCTTTCTCTAGTTCTAAGAGTTTCTAAAAAAACGAGAAAATGGTTTTTAAAGATTTCAAAAGAAAAAACAAGATGGGTTAACAAAATAGTTCTAGTTATAAAACGAATAATGAAAGAACTTGAAAAAATAAACCCAATTTTCTTATTTGGATTCGGGAAAGTCAAAGTATATGAATCGAACGAAAATAGAAAAGATTCTATAATCAGTAATAAGACTACCGACGAATCAACCATTCGAATTCGATCCACGAATTGGACAAAACATTCACTTATAGAAAAAAAAATAAAGGATCTTGCTGATAGGACAACCACAATCAGGAATCAAATAGAACAAATCACAAAAGACAAGAAAAAAATAGTTGTAACTCCGGGTATAAGTATTAGCCCTAATAAGACAAATTGTGCTGATAAAAATTCAGAATTGCAAAAACATATTTGGCAAATATTCAAAAGAAAAAGTACCCGATTAATACGCAAATTCTACTACTTTCTCAAATATTTCATTGAAAGAATATACAGCGATATCCTTCTATGTACCATTAACAGTCTTAGGACCAATGCACAGCTTTTCCTTGAATCAACAAAAAAAATGATCAATAAATTCTTTTACCACGATGAAACAAATCAAGAAGGGATTGATCAAACAAATCAAAATACAATTCACTTTATTTCGACGATGCAAAAGTCGCTTTCTAATATTAGTAATAAGAATTCAAATATTTATTGTGACTTATCCTCTTTGTCACAAGCATATGTATTTTACACATTGTCACAAGTTCAAGTTAATAACAAGTATTACTTGAGATCTGTATTTCAATATCACGGGACCCATCTTTTTCTTAAAGATAGAATCAAGGATTATTGTGGGACACGAGGACTATTTGATTCCAAACCAAAGCATAAGAAAGTTTATAAGTCTGGAATGAATGAATGGAAAAACTGGTTAAAGAGTCATTATCAATACAATTTATCTCAAACTCAATGGTCTCGATTAGTACCACAAAAATGGAGAAATAGAGTCAATCAACGTTGTACAATTCAAAAAAAAGACTCAATAATATTGGATTCATATAAAAAAAACCAATTAATTCATTACGTGAAACAAAATTATTACGGAATAGACTCATGGACAGGACAAAAAGAAAAATTAAAAAAAAACTACAAATATGATCTTCTAGCACATAAATATATGAATTATGAGGATGGAGGGGACTCATATATTTATGCATCGCCATTACAAGTAAACAGAGACCGAAAAATTCCATATAATTTAAATACACAGAAAACACAGAAACCCGAATCATTTTATGTACTAGTAGGTATAGATATTAGTGATTATCTAGGAGAAGAATCTAGTCTATATGGAGAAAAAAATTTGGATAGAAAATATTTTGATTGTAGAATTCTCCGGTTTTGTTTTAGAAAAAATATCGATATTGATACCTGGACTAATATGCATATTGGTACCAAGATTAATAAAAATACTAAAGCTGGAACTCATAATTATCAAAAAATTTATAATAAAGATATTTATCCTCTCACGATTCATCAAAAAACAAAACCATCCAATAAAAGAAAAAAACTTTTTGATTGGATGGGAATGAATAAAGAAAGGCTATATCGTCCCATATCAAATCTGGAATCTTGGTTCTTCCCAGAATTTGGACTACTTTATGATGCATATAAGCTTAAACCATGGATTATACCAATCCAATTTCTTCTTTTAAACATTCATAGAAATAAAAATTTTAGTCAAAATAAGAACATCAACGGAAATCAAAAAAAGGATCTTAATCTACGATCTAATAAAAAAGAATATCTTGAATTAGAGAATCAGAACCAACAAGAAAAAAAACAAAAGCTAAGCCAAAGAGATCTTGGATCAGATACACAACAAGATACACAAAAACAAAAGAAAAAAGAAGATGTTGAAAAAAATTACACAGAATCAACCATTAAAAAACGTAGAAAGAAAAAACAATTCAAGAGCAAGAAGGAAGCAGAACTAGATTTTTTCCTGAAAAAATATTTCCTTTTTCAATTAAGATGGGATGATTCTTTGAATCAAAGAATGATCAACAATATCAAGGTATATTGTCTACTACTTAGACTGATAAATCTAAAGGAAATTGCTATATCCTCAATTCAAAGAGGAGAGATGCGTCTAGATGTAATGTTGATTCAAAAGGATCTATCTCTTACAGAATTGATAAAAAGGGGAATATTTATTATTGAACCGGTTCGTCTCTCTATAAAATGGGATGAAGAATTTCTTATATATCAAACCATAGGTATTTCATTGGTCAATAAGAGTAAACAACAATCTGAAACTGATAGAAGATATATAAAAAAATATCTTGATGAGAATCCTTTTGATAAATCCATTTCACGACATAGCACTATGCTTGTGAGTGAAGATAAAAATTATTATGATTTATTTGTTCCTGAAAATATTCTATCTACTAGACGTCGTAGAGAGTTGAGAATTCTCATTTGTTTCAATTCCTGGAAGGGGAATGTTGTAGACGTAGATAGAAATCTAATATTTTTCAATGAAAACGACATAAGGAACTGTGGACAGTTTTTGAAAAAGGACAAGCATTTTAATACAGATCCAAATAAAAACAAATTAATTAAATTAAAATTGTTTCTTTGGCCCAATTATCGATTAGAAGATTTAGCTTGTATGAATCGGTATTGGTTTGATACCAATAATGGTAGTCGTTTCAGTATGTCAAGAATACAGATGTATCCACAATTCAGAATTTATTGATGGTATATTTTATATACTATATAAAGATATAATATAGTGTAGTGTGTAGTGCGTGAGTGAGACATTCGATATACGAAGGCCGAAAGATATACACATATGTTATGTTACATTATGATACATGATACTGAATTTCATGGCTTATCAACTGAATCTAGAAATGAATCGGCGAAATCTTCTTAGGTACAATACAAAGAAATCATTCTCTTTGGTGAGTGCAGAAATGTATTATACCTTTCTATCCAAATCAAATTAATAAATAAAAAAAATTCAAATTTGATTTGGATAGAAAAAATCGTATATATAAGAGTAAGAGGAAACCATTTTTGTATCTACCAGAAAATGACTGACATTATTTTTTCTGATCAGTAAAATAAAAAAAAATGGAAAACTCTTTTTTTATGGTCAAAAATTCATTTATCTCAATTATTTCGCAAGAACAAGAAGAAAAAGAAGAAAACAAAGGGTCTGTCGAATTTCAAGTATTCAGTTTCACCAATAAGATACGAAGACTTACTTCCCATTTGGAATTGCATAAAAAAGATTTTTCATCTCAGAGGGGTTTACGAATAATTCTGGGAAAACGTCAACGGCTGCTGGCGTATTTGTCAAAGAAAAATAGAGTACGTTATAAGAAATTAATTGGTCAGTTGGATATTCGGGAGCCAAAAACTCGTTAATTCGAAGATTCGTTTGAATTATTATTGTTTTGTTTAGATTTTATTTTTTTTTATTGACGAACCTCGTTTTTAAATTTTCATGGATTAATGAATCGGGGAAAAAAGATATGGATATGACTGGACCGGCTACAAGAAACGATCTTATGATAGTCAATATGGGTCCTCAACACCCATCGATGCATGGTGTTCTTCGACTAATCGTTACTCTGGATGGTGAAGACGTTATTGACTGTGAACCCATACTAGGTTATTTACATAGAGGGATGGAAAAAATTGCAGAAAACCGAACAATTGTCCAATATTTACCTTATGTAACGCGTTGGGATTATCTAGCTACTATGTTCACAGAAGCAATAACTGTAAATGCACCAGAACAATTGGGAAATATTCAAGTACCTCAAAGAGCGAGCTATATCAGAGTTATTATGCTAGAGCTAAGTCGTATAGCTTCTCATTTGTTATGGCTTGGACCTTTTATGGCAGATATTGGTGCACAGACTCCCTTTTTCTATATTTTTAGAGAGAGGGAATTGATATATGATCTATTTGAAGCTGCCACAGGTATGCGAATGATGCATAATTATTTCCGTATTGGCGGAGTAGCTGCCGATTTACCTTATGGATGGATAGATAAATGTTTAGATTTTTGCGATTATTTTTTAACAGTAATTGAAGAATATCAGAAACTTATTACACGAAATCCCATTTTTTTGGAACGAGTTGAGGGAGTAGGGATTATTAGAGGAGAGGAAGCAATAAATTGGGGATTGTCGGGCCCCATGTTACGAGCTTCCGGAATCTCATGGGATCTGCGTAAAGTTGATCAATATGAATGTTATAATGAATTTGATTGGGAAGTCCAATGGCAAAAAGAAGGGGATTCACTAGCTCGTTATTTAGTACGAATGAGTGAAATGAGGGAATCAATAAAAATAATTCAACAGGCTCTAGAAGGAATTCCGGGGGGACCCTATGAAAATTTAGAAGTCCGACGCTTTGATAGAACAAAAGATTCCGAATGGAATGATTTTGAATATAGATTCATTAGTAAAAAACCTTCGCCCAATTTTGAATTGTCAAAACAAGAACTTTATGTCAGAGTAGAAGCCCCAAAAGGGGAATTGGGCATATTTCTGATAGGAGATCAGAACGTTTTCCCTTGGAGATGGAAAATTCGTCCGCCAGGTTTTATCAATTTGCAAATTTTGCCTCAGCTAGTTAAAAGAATGAAATTGGCTGATATCATGACGATACTAGGTAGTATAGATATTATTATGGGAGAAGTTGATCGTTGAAATGATAATTGATATAACAGAAGTGCAAACTATCAATTCTTTTTCTGGATCGGAATTCTTAAAAGAGATTTATGAACTTATATGGCTCTTTGTCCCTATTTTTGTCCTGATATTAGGCATCGTAATAGGTGTACTAGTAATTGTGTGGCTAGAAAGAGAAATATCCGCAGTCATACAACAGCGTATTGGGCCTGAATATGCAGGTCCGTTAGGAATTCTTCAAGCTTTAGCGGATGGAACCAAACTGCTTTTTAAAGAGGATATCCTACCGTCTAGAGGAGATAGACGTTTGTTCGGCGCCGGGCCAGCAATTGCAGTCGTATCCATTTTACTAAGTTATTTAGTAATTCCGTTTGGATCTCACCTAGTTCTAGCTGATCTCAGTATAGGTGTTTTTTTATGGATCGCCATTTCAAGTATTGCTCCTATTGGACTTCTTATGTCAGGATATGGATCGAATAATAAATATTCTTTTTCAGGTGGTCTACGAGCTGCTGCTCAATCGATTAGTTATGAAATACCATTAACTCCATGTGTGTTATCAATATCTCTACGTGTGATTCGTAAAATATGAACTTTTTTTCTTGAAAGAAATTAAATTAATTAAAATTTAATGGTTATTTTTTTCTTCATAATTAAGATTAAGTTCAATGAATTAAACTGGATAGTCATATGAGTGAAACAAAACTGCTTATAAATTCGCAGTAAGAAAATAAAATCTCATTCCCTATGTACAAGAGGAAAATACAAGAAGTAGTGTAAACAGTTTACCCCAAGATTGAGATTAGTTTTCTTGTCTTGAAGCGGGTACAAAGGATCCACTGTATAGTATAGTCTTGTAGTATTGCCATATGGGAGATCAATCAAGAATGAGTGGACAGGTAGGAACACGAAGATACACAAAAGATTAGTAATAGAGATTATGTAAGCTCTCAAAAGAGATGTTTATACATAAAATGAATCAAAAAGGGCTTTAAGTTGGTAGAAATTCTAAAGCAGTACTTCCTTAGGATTCCGATCTAGAGTATGTTCCTATTCACTGATTAAATAAATGACTATCAAGAACGAATTAATCCTCTTTTTTCAGAGCACCCCTTTTTATAAGAAACCAGAACAGGAACAAAAGAAAGAAAATGGAATACCAATATGTATAGCGGGAAACTAAATGAATAATAACTAATATTTACTTATTGTTTGTTTACTGCATCCATACATATGCAATTAATATCTTATGATATGATCATTGATAAATTTGTAACTAATTCTTTCTTTTTGGTAAAAAATAGGTCGGACTGTCTTGTCCGTTGACAAAAAAAATGAGTATTTTATTAAAAAAAAATAATAAATTATTACTGAACAAAGAAAATTTATTTTTAAGAGAATGAGATCAATTCCGAAGTGCTTTTATAGCAAACAGAATTCCCTCGGTCTAATTTTGGGCTGTACAATCAATCTTTATTCTATTTATTAGCCAATAGATAGTTAATGTTAATACAAAACTAGTCCTTAAATTTATTTATGGCCGTAGAGGAGCCGTATGAAATGAAAGTTTCATGTACGGTTCTGGAATAGCGACGGAAACAGTGATGTTATCGCCGACTATAATTATCTAACAGTTCAAGTACAGTTGATATAGTTGAGGCACAGTCAAAATATGGTTTTTGGGGATGGAATCTCTGGCGTCAACCTATAGGGTTTATAGTTTTTTTAATTTCTTCTCTAGCGGAATGTGAGAGATTACCTTTTGATTTACCAGAAGCAGAAGAGGAATTAGTAGCAGGTTATCAAACCGAATATTCCGGTATAAAATATGGTTTGTTTTATGTCGCTTCTTACCTAAATTTATTAGTTTCTTCATTATTTGTAACAATTCTTTACTTAGGTGGGTGGAATTTCTCTCTTCCATACATGTTTCTTCCTGACCTTTTTGGAATGAATAAAATTTTTGGAATGACAATTGGTATTTTTATCACATTAGCTAAAGCCTATTTGTTCCTGTTTATTCCTATCGCAACAAGATGGACTTTACCTAGGATGAGAATGGACCAACTATTAAATCTTGGATGGAAATTTCTTTTACCTATTTCTCTAGGGAATCTATTATTGACAACTTCTTCCCAACTTGTTTCACTATAAATGACAGAATACTATAACGTTTTTTTAGATTAATAACCTCTCTCAAAGAAGACAAGAGAAAAAAATATTAACTTTTTTATTTCATAGATATCTACGATATGTTTCCTATGGTGACTGGATTCATGAATTATGGCCAACAAACAGTACGAGCTGCAAGGTATATCGGTCAAGGTTTTATGATTACCTTATCCCATGCAAATCGTTTACCCGTAACTATTCAATATCCTTATGAAAAATTAATCACATCAGAACGTTTCCGGGGTCGGATTCATTTTGAATTCGATAAATGTATTGCTTGTGAAGTATGTGTTCGTGTATGTCCTATAAATCTACCCGTTGTAGATTGGAGATTGGAAACTAATATTAAAAAGAAACAATTGCTTAATTATAGTATTGATTTTGGGGTGTGTATATTTTGTGGTAATTGTGTCGAGTATTGTCCAACAAACTGTTTATCCATGACTGAGGAATATGAACTTTCTGCTTATGATCGCCACGAATTGAATTATAATCAAATTGCATTGGGTCGTTTACCAATATCCATAATGGGAGATTACGCAATTCAACCAATTATGAATTCAACTCAAATCAACAAAATAGACAAGGATAAACCTCTTGATTCAGGCACTATTAACAATAAGTAAGACAAGACCTTTTCTTTTTCTTTTTATAGGTTTTTTTTATATTTGAGATATTTGATATATATAAATAAAAAACTAAAAATAAATAATAAAACTATTTAAATTCAATTTTAATAAATTATTAATAATGTTTTTTCAATTTTCAATAAATTATATATTATATAAATTTTAATAAAAAAAAAAAGAAAACATATACATATAATAGAGAATATAAATATATATACAATAATCCACTACATAAATTCACACTGGATTAAGATTTAATCCAATTAGTGACGTAACATAGACAGAAAAAACAAATAGGGTAACTTTTTTTCCTGGATTATTCAAAAAGGTGTCATAAACAATTTCAACTTATCTATATTTTATACATTATACATAATGGATTTAACTGGACCAATACATGATATTCTTGTAGTATTTCTGGGATTAGTTCTTATATTAGGGGGCCTAGGAGTAGTTTTATTTACCAATCCAATTTATTCTGCTTTTTCTTTGGGATTGGTTCTTGTTTGTGTATCCTTATTCTATATTTTATTGAACTCCTATTTTGTAGCTGCTGCACAGCTCCTTATTTATGTGGGGGCTATAAATGTCTTAATCATATTTGCTGTAATGTTTATGAAAGGTTCAGAATATTCCAACGATTTCCATCTTTGGACTGTGGGAGATGGGGTTACTTCCCTGGTTTGTACAAGTATTCTTTTTTCACTAATTAGTATTATCTCAGATACATCATGGTACGGGATTATTTGGACTACAAAATCAAACCACATTATAGAGCAGGACCTTATAAGTAATGTTCAACAGATTGGAATTCATTTATCAACAGATTTTTTTCTTCCATTTGAACTCATTTCTATAATTCTATTAGTTGCCTTAATAGGTGCAATTACTATGGCTCGTCAAAATTAGTAATATTAGTATTATATGATAAGTTTCATTATATTTTATAATTATATTTTATATAAAATATATATCATATATATATACTACTTAAATAATAATATACTACTTAAATAATACTTAATATAGTAAAGAAGTTTTTTTAATTTTAATAAAATACTTAAGTTAAGATAAAATACTTAAGATTAGCAAGAAGTCCATTTTGTTGTTGTCATGTATTATTGGAAGACATTTCTTTTCCTTTAAATTGGGCTATTTATAGCTCATATGAATTATATTTATATAAAAGCTCTTGTATACTTGTATATAATATAAAAAAGTATTACAAGGTACTTGTTTGATTCCACTTCTCTTTATTTTATTCTGAATACTTTATTTTTTCCTAGATTTTGTGCTGAAATGGTTACTCTATGAAATTTTTATTCTATAAAAAAAATTTAAAGCAGTTGAATTCTTTGTTGAAATCAAGTGAGATTCATAAGGAGTTAGTCAATGATGTTTGAGCATGTACTTTTTTTGAGTGCATATTTGTTTTCCATTGGTATTTATGGATTGATCACAAGTCGAAGCATGGTTAGAGCACTTATGTGTCTTGAGCTTATACTAAATTCGGTTAATATTAATCTTGTGACATTTTCTGATTTATTTGATAGTCGACAATTAAAAGGAGATATTTTCTCAATTTTTGTTATAGCTATTGCAGCGGCTGAAGCAGCTATTGGTCTAGCTATTGTCTCGTCGATCTATCGTAACAGAAAATCAACACGTATCAATCAATCAAATTTGTTGAATAAATAGTCCTATCCTAGAATGCTATAATACAACTAAATTGTAATCAATAATTGTCCACATAGACACTAATTCTATACACTCATTATACTAATTAAAGACGCTTATTATATAAATATAATTTGTATATTCATAAATTAAATAAAATTTTAATACATATTATATACTAGTTACATATCCCAAGATAATAAATAAAATACAACATATAACATATATTTTATCATATATTTCTAATATTATGTATAATTCATGTATAATCATACATGTGTAATATGACTAATACTAAGTGTATATTAAGTGTCTAATACTAAGTGTATATTAAGTGTAATACGATAAATTCTAATGGATAATATAGTTAAATAAACATAATATGATATATTGAAGAATAAATTCAAATAAAATAATAATATATACAAAATAATAAATTAAATACAATTTAATTAATAATAATTATTATATATAATAATAAGATTTAATAAGATTCATTAGTGCTAACAAATCTCACTAACACTATTTTATTAAATATTACAATTACATTTATATTCGTAAGTTTTTTATAGTTTTATTTTATTTGTATTAGTTAGTATTAGGATGTAACATGGACGATTTGTATTATTATGTTTGTTGAAACAGAAATCAAAGTCTCTTGGACCTTTTTTCATGAACAGATCCAGAAGTATATGGATTATAAAAAAAAATTCTGGTAAACCACTGATTCGTCTGGTGTCTACAATGTATGTATTTATTTACTATTGATTTTACCAGAACCAGATCGAAATTTTTTTATGTTCAAAACTGGAGCTTATAAATCCAATGTCACATTCAGTAAAAATTTATGATACATGTATAGGGTGTACTCAATGTGTTCGTGCGTGCCCTACGGATGTTTTGGAAATGATACCTTGGAATGGATGTAAAGCTAAGCAAATTGCCTCTGCTCCGAGAACCGAGGACTGTGTCGGTTGTAAGAGATGTGAAACCGCCTGTCCAACAGATTTTTTGAGTGTCCGTGTTTATTTATCGAATGAGACAACTAGGAGTATGGGCCTAGGTTACTAATACGTTAGAAAAAAATCCACTTGAATCATTTGATTCCTCTTTACTGACAAAAACCCGTGCCCAAAAAAAGATTTTTTTGAGCACGGGTTTTTCTGGTCAAAGCGTATCTTGTCTTTACCACGAGTGATTTTCCTTGGTTAACACTAATTGTTGTTTTTCCGATATTCGCGGGCTCTTTCATTTTTTTTCTCCCGCATAGAGGAAATAAGGTAGTTCGTTGGTATACTATGGGTATATGTTTATTAGAACTCCTTATAATGACCTATGTATTCTGTTATCATTTTCAATTGGACGATCCATTAATCCAATTTGAAGATGATTTTAAATGGATAAATATTTTTGATTTTCATTGGAGACTGGGAATCGATGGACTTTCCATAGGACCCATTTTACTGACAGGATTTATCACTACTTTAGCTACTTTAGCGGCTTGGCCAGTTACTCGAGATTCTCGATTGTTTCATTTCCTGATGTTAGCAATGTATAGCGGTCAAATAGGATTATTTTCTTCTCGAGATCTTTTACTTTTTTTTATGATGTGGGAGTTAGAATTAATTCCAGTTTATTTACTTTTATCCATGTGGGGGGGAAAAAAACGTCTGTATTCAGCTACAAAGTTTATTTTATACACCGCAGGGGGTTCTATTTTTCTTTTAATAGGAGTTCTAGGTATGGGCTTATATGGCTCCAATGAACCTACATTAAATTTTGAAACATTAGGTAATCAATCGTATCCCCTAGCATTGGAAATACTATTATATTTTGGCTTCCTTATTGCTTTTGCTGTCAAATCACCGATTATACCCCTACATACATGGTTACCTGATACCCACGGGGAAGCCCATTATAGTACATGTATGCTTCTAGCCGGAATCTTATTAAAGATGGGAGCATATGGATTGATTCGTATTAATATGGAATTTTTATCCCATGCTCATTCCCTATTTTCACCATGGTTGGTAATTGTAGGAACTATACAAATAATTTATGCCGCTTCAACCTCTCTCGGTCAACGCAATTTAAAAAAAAGAATAGCGTATTCTTCCGTATCTCACATGGGTTTCACAATTATAGGAATTGGTTCGCTAACCAACACTGGGCTTAATGGAGCTATTTTACAATTACTCTCGCATGGATTTATTGGTGCTGCCCTATTTTTCTTGGGGGGAACTAGTTGTGATAGAATAAGGCTTGTTTATCTTGACGAAATGGGAGGAATAGCTATTCCAATGCCAAAAATTTTTACTATGTTCAGTAGTTTCTCAATGGCTTCTCTTGCATTGCCAGGAATGAGTGGTTTTGTTGCAGAATCAATAGTATTTTTGGGAATAATTACTAGTCAAAAATATCTTTTAATGACAAAAATACTAATTACTTTTGTTATGGCAATTGGAATCATATTAACTCCTATTTATTTATTATCTATGTCACGTCAGATGTTCTATGGATACAAATTATTCAATCTTTCAAACTCTTTCTTTGTCGATTCTGGACCACGAGAACTATTTGTTTCAATCTGTGTCTTTCTACCCGTAATAGCGATTGGTATTTATCCTGATTTGGTTATTTCATTATCTGTTGACAAGGTACAAGCAATTCTATCTAATTATTATTATAGATAGTCTTCATGACTAAAATTATAGATAGTCTTCATGAATAAAAGCGAAAGTCATTATTGGAAGTGAATTAGAATTCTAATGGAATGTATTACATCTAAAGTTTTTTGAGAACCTTTTGATTAAAAAGACAAAAGGTTCTCAAAAAAACTTACACAAATTTTCTTTCCTTTATCTGTGGATCGATTTTTTTATTTATTCTTTAAATTTAAAAAGTTTATTGAATTAGATGCTAACTTAATATGAATGAACCATAACTATGTAGTCCTATTCCTAATAGATTAACCCCAAAATAACATATCCAAATTATAAGAAATCCTATGGAAGCCACTATTGCCGAATTCGCACCTTGCCAATTTTTGGTTGTTCTAGTGTGTGAATAAATTGCGTATATTGTCCAAGTAATAAATGCCCAAGTTTCTTTAGGGTCCCAATTCCAATAGGATCCCCATGCCTCATTAGCCCATACTGCTCCAGAGAGAATACCTATAGTTAAAAAAGTAAATCCTATACTAATAACACGAGAACTCCAATAATCCAATCTTTCTATCAATTGATATTTGTAATAATTTTTAAAAGAAGAAGAAAAAGAAGTATTTTCTAAAATGTTTATGTTTTCATTCAAAGTTAAATATTCCATCTGATCAAAAAACGATGACCCAATTAATAAATTCTGGTTTTCAACAAAAATTTTGATATTTTTTCGAAATGTAATTACTAGAAGAGCAATTGAAAATAAAGATCCAACTAAAAGAGCTGCATAACTCAACAACATCATACTTACATGCATCATTAACCAATGGGACCGTAGAGCAGGTACTAATATTGACGATTGATGCATTTCTGTTGAAAGACCCGAAGTGGCAAAGGCTTGAGTCAAAATAGCGCTTGGTGTGGTTATTGCACTTAAATAATTTTTATTTTTATGATTCCATATTTTAGGAATCATATGAATTATAGCGAAACTCCACGAAAGGAACATTAAGGATTCATATAAATTACTTAATGGAAAATGTCCCGAATAAATCCAACGAATAACTAATAATCCTGTTATTGACAAAAAGGTAGCTATCATCCCTTTTTCCGATGAATCAGATAATCCTGGGATTTCGTGAACAAAAAAGGTCAGCAACTGAATGATAATTACAACTGAAATGATCGAAAAAGAGATATGAGTTAATATATGTTCTAAAGTTACAAATATCATAAAAAAGAGAGTCCAATTACAATTACAGAATTAAAATCAGGAATTAAATATGACTAAATTATAGATCCTATAATTTAGTCATATAGCATAGCATGCCGCCACTCGGACTCGAACCGAGATGCTCTAGCACTGCTTCCTAAGAGCAGCGTGTCTACCGATTTCACCATGGCGGCTTGCTTGAAATAATAATAGCTTATGGATCTCGAATCGTCGAGATTAAAGGATCTAATGTTGTTTAAATCAACCTTAATTCTAGTTATGGTTTTGGAAATAGTTAACATAATTATAATTTATTACTAATAGTATTTTTGTTCGGCCTAAACTAAACTATAACAAAAAAGGAGTTCGAATCTGTATTGTAATGGTATTTTTTACAAAAAAAATGACTAGTTTCAATTTTGTAGTTTTTTGTAAAAATTGAGTTGGGGTAAATCAAAATTACCATATTGAAATTCTTTTGAAAAAAAAACTTATTATCTCATTTTTCTATTTTTTCTTTTATTTGAATGAAAAATAAAAGAAAAAATAGAAAAATAATAATGCTTAGAACGGTTCGTTCTAGTTATAGTAGAAAGCTAAAATAGTCTTTTATTTTCTTAGACTATGCATATCACAAGAGTTAGTTCGAACTCATACTGATATTGAATTGAAGGATTTCAAACAAAACAAAAATTAATTAGACTTAGACTGATTTGATTGGTCTTACAAAATAAAAGTTTTCATTATTTAAACTACATCAATTCAGATTAGTCCAAAGCTTTATTACTTGTTTGTCGTACAAAAAAACTTTTTGACTGTCCTGTAGAGACTGATTTAGCTAAAGAAAAAGCTTTTAGCGCAGCCAAATAGGCTTTTTTCTTCCAAACACTTTTACGAATACGTTTTTTTGACATAGAAGTGCGTTTTTTTGGGACTGCCATTCAAAAAAAAAGTTAGTCATTTTTATCATTGGATGTGAAAGACATGTATTGTTCAAAAAGGAGATCCTAGTCTTTTCCTTATTTAAATTATCTAGAATTTATTTCACTTATTACATAGATAAATCGTTTTTCATAGCATACAAAAAGTTTCTACACATAGAAAAGAAAAAAAGATCTTGTAGTGATTTGTTTTGTGCACATTCCATACTAGAAAAGACATTTTTATTTCATATTAATAATCGTTTTTTCTTAGTCTATGTTTTTTATGTTTTTTTTGTATCTGTATCTGTATTACATACAAATAAAATACTATCTTAAAATAAAAAAAACTAGTATTGATTCTTATTGTTATCTTTAGTTTATAGCCTCATTTGAGTCTATGTCTTCGGTATCTCCTATGAGGAAAAGCAAATTTATTCTCTATTGAGAAAGACAAAAGAGTACTCCTATTTTAGTTTGATTTAAGTCTGATATTTTTATAAGACATTAAGTTAATAAAATGAGTAATACTCTTTTACTATCTATTTAGTAAATAATTAATAATTTAATATTATCTATTTAGTTGATAAATTTGAGAGTGCCCATATAGTTTTAATCAAATTTGTTTGTTAAACAAGGGATTGTCAGATAAAGTAATTTAAGTAATATCTTTTTTGAGTTATCTTATTTCCATTCTAGACCAAATAATAAAATTTTTAGTTATAAGATTCTGTTTATGATAAAATAAGTTTTCCAATTGAATTTGAATTCAATCAATAAGTTCCACAATAAATTAGATAATTACTTTAGTTATTTTAACTATAATAATAAAGTTCCCTGTTTAGGGAATAATTTTATTAGGGGATAATTGGTCTATATCTTAAACAAGTCATCTTCTGTGGAACTTAAAAGTGTAATCAAGTAATAATTTTCATCTAGTTATTTGGTCATATTATTCGATTAAATGAATTGGAACTTTTTGAATTATTCAAAAAATATATGGGAAAAGTCAGATTAATTAAAAATTTAAATATTTGAGTTTTTCATAGTTTTTTTGCTGATTTATTTCTTTTCTTCTTGTTCCTTCCGAAAGAGATAAGAGTTGGTGAATCGGAAACTATTAAATTAATAAAAAAATTTCAAATTTGCTTTCTTATGGAACATACATATCAATATGCATGGATAATACCTTTACTTCCACTACCTGTTACTATGTCAATAGGGTTTGGACTTCTCCTTATTCCAACAGCAACAAAAAACATTCGTCGTATGTGGTCTTTTCCTAGTGTTTTATTGCTAAGTATAGCTATGATTTTTTCAGCCAATCTGGCTTTTCAACAAATAAATGGAAGTTTTATTTATCAATATTTATGGTCTTGGACCATCAATAATGATTTTTCCTTAGAGTTCGGATACTTTATTGATCCACTTACTTCGATTATGTTAATTTTAATCACTACTGTTGGAATTTTGGTTCTTATCTATAGTGACAATTATATGTCTCATGATCAAGGATATTTGAGATTTTTTGCTTATATGAGTTTTTTCAATGCTTCAATGTTGGGATTAGTTACTAGTTCTAATTTGATACAAATTTATATTTTTTGGGAATTGGTAGGAATGTGTTCGTATTTATTAATAGGTTTTTGGTTCACCCGACCAAGTGCAGCAAGTGCTTGCCAAAAAGCTTTTGTAACCAATCGTGTAGGGGATTTTGGTTTGTTATTAGGAATCCTAGGTTTTTATTGGATGACAGGAAGTTTCGAATTTCGGGATTTGTTCGAAACATTTAATAAGTTGAATAATGAGGGCAATTCCTTATTTCCCACTCTGTGTGCCTTTCTATTATTCCTCGGTGCAATTGCTAAATCCGCACAATTCCCCCTTCATGTATGGTTACCCGATGCCATGGAGGGACCTACTCCCATTTCGGCCCTTATACATGCTGCTACTATGGTAGCTGCGGGAATTTTTCTTGTGGCTAGGCTTCTTCCTCTTTTTACAGGCATACCTTATATTATGAATATAATTTCCTTAATAGGTATAATAACACTATTTTTAGGAGCAACTTTGGCTCTTGCTCAAAGAGATATTAAAAGAAGTTTGGCTTATTCTACAATGTCTCAATTGGGTTATATTATGTTAGCCCTAGGACTAGGTTCTTATCAAGCTGCTTTGTTTCATTTGATCACTCATGCCTATTCTAAAGCATTATTGTTTTTGGGATCTGGATCTATTATTCATTCAATGGAACCTCTTGTTGGATATTCACCCGATAAAAGTCAGAATATGGTTCTTATGGGTGGTTTAACAAGATATATTCCAATTACAAGAACTACATTTTTATTGGGTACACTTTCTCTTTGTGGTATTCCACCTCTTGCTTGTTTTTGGTCTAAAGATGAAATTCTTAGTGAAAGTTGGTTGTATTCACCCACTTTCGCAGTCATAGCTTATTTTACAGCAGGACTTACTGCATTTTATATGTTTCGGGTCTACTTACTTACCTTTGAAGGGAATTTACATGTTCAGTTTCAAAATTACAGTGGAACTCAAAATATTTCATCTTATTCGATATCCTTATGGGGAAAGGAAGCACCTAAGCCAGGAAATTTTGTTTTCTCAACAATCAATAATAATAATGAAAACTTTTTGTTTTTTTCTAAAAATACCTATGAATTTGATCAGAATGTAATAAATCAAATGCGATACTTTACTACTCCTTTTTTGAAAAAAAATACTTCTATGTATCCTCACGAGTCAGATAATACTATGTTATTTCCTTTGCTTGTATTGGTAGTATTTACTTTATTCGTTGGATTCATAGGAATTCCTTTATTTCAAGGAGAAATAGACTTGAATTTATTATCTAAATGGTTGGCTCCATCAAAAAATCTTTTACATCCAAATTCAGAAGATTCCATAGACTTGTATGAATTTTTTACAAATGCAAGTTTTTCAGTAAGTATAGCTTTGTTCGGAATATTTGTAGCATCCATTTTTTATGGATCTCCTTATTCATCTTTCCAAAATTTGGATTTAATCAATTCATTTGTCAAAATAGGGCCTAAAACTAAACGACTTTTTTTGGACAAAATTGCAAATGTTATATACAATTGGTCCTATAATCGTGGTTATATAGATTTATTCTATACAAATGTAGTAACTCAGAGTATAAGAGAATTAGCTAAACTAACTCATTTTTTTGATAGATACATAATTGATGGAATCACAAATAGTGTGGGGGTTGTAAGTTTCTTTGGAGGTGAAGCAATAAAATATTTAGTAGCAGGAGGGCGAATCTCGTCTTATCTCTTTTTTTATTTATCGTTTATGTTAATTTTCATTTATTTTTCGTTTTTGAGTTTATAAAATCATAACATAAAGATTTTTATTCTGTTTTTTATTCTTTAAAATAAAAAATAAGAATAATCAAAAAAATAAATTTGACTAAGATAACAAAAAAACAATAAAAAAAAATGAATAATTTATTTATTTATATTAGAATATTTATTTATTTATATTAGAATATAAATTTATAATATATTATAAAATTTATAATATATTATAATATAAATATATTAAAAACGAGGTTCGTCAATAAAAAAAAATAAAATCTAAACAAAACAATAATAATTCAAACGAATCTTCGAATTAACGAGTTTTTGGCTCCCGAATATCCAACTGACCAATTAATTTCTTATAACGTACTCTATTTTTCTTTGACAAATACGCCAGCAGCCGTTGACGTTTTCCCAGAATTATTCGTAAACCCCTCTGAGATGAAAAATCTTTTTTATGCAATTCCAAATGGGAAGTAAGTCTTCGTATCTTATTGGTGAAACTGAATACTTGAAATTCGACAGACCCTTTGTTTTCTTCTTTTTCTTCTTGTTCTTGCGAAATAATTGAGATAAATGAATTTTTGACCATAAAAAAAGAGTTTTCCATTTTTTTTTATTTTACTGATCAGAAAAAATAATGTCAGTCATTTTCTGGTAGATACAAAAATGGTTTCCTCTTACTCTTATATATACGATTTTTTCTATCCAAATCAAATTTGAATTTTTTTTATTTATTAATTTGATTTGGATAGAAAGGTATAATACATTTCTGCACTCACCAAAGAGAATGATTTCTTTGTATTGTACCTAAGAAGATTTCGCCGATTCATTTCTAGATTCAGTTGATAAGCCATGAAATTCAGTATCATGTATCATAATGTAACATAACATATGTGTATATCTTTCGGCCTTCGTATATCGAATGTCTCACTCACGCACTACACACTACACTATATTATATCTTTATATAGTATATAAAATATACCATCAATAAATTCTGAATTGTGGATACATCTGTATTCTTGACATACTGAAACGACTACCATTATTGGTATCAAACCAATACCGATTCATACAAGCTAAATCTTCTAATCGATAATTGGGCCAAAGAAACAATTTTAATTTAATTAATTTGTTTTTATTTGGATCTGTATTAAAATGCTTGTCCTTTTTCAAAAACTGTCCACAGTTCCTTATGTCGTTTTCATTGAAAAATATTAGATTTCTATCTACGTCTACAACATTCCCCTTCCAGGAATTGAAACAAATGAGAATTCTCAACTCTCTACGACGTCTAGTAGATAGAATATTTTCAGGAACAAATAAATCATAATAATTTTTATCTTCACTCACAAGCATAGTGCTATGTCGTGAAATGGATTTATCAAAAGGATTCTCATCAAGATATTTTTTTATATATCTTCTATCAGTTTCAGATTGTTGTTTACTCTTATTGACCAATGAAATACCTATGGTTTGATATATAAGAAATTCTTCATCCCATTTTATAGAGAGACGAACCGGTTCAATAATAAATATTCCCCTTTTTATCAATTCTGTAAGAGATAGATCCTTTTGAATCAACATTACATCTAGACGCATCTCTCCTCTTTGAATTGAGGATATAGCAATTTCCTTTAGATTTATCAGTCTAAGTAGTAGACAATATACCTTGATATTGTTGATCATTCTTTGATTCAAAGAATCATCCCATCTTAATTGAAAAAGGAAATATTTTTTCAGGAAAAAATCTAGTTCTGCTTCCTTCTTGCTCTTGAATTGTTTTTTCTTTCTACGTTTTTTAATGGTTGATTCTGTGTAATTTTTTTCAACATCTTCTTTTTTCTTTTGTTTTTGTGTATCTTGTTGTGTATCTGATCCAAGATCTCTTTGGCTTAGCTTTTGTTTTTTTTCTTGTTGGTTCTGATTCTCTAATTCAAGATATTCTTTTTTATTAGATCGTAGATTAAGATCCTTTTTTTGATTTCCGTTGATGTTCTTATTTTGACTAAAATTTTTATTTCTATGAATGTTTAAAAGAAGAAATTGGATTGGTATAATCCATGGTTTAAGCTTATATGCATCATAAAGTAGTCCAAATTCTGGGAAGAACCAAGATTCCAGATTTGATATGGGACGATATAGCCTTTCTTTATTCATTCCCATCCAATCAAAAAGTTTTTTTCTTTTATTGGATGGTTTTGTTTTTTGATGAATCGTGAGAGGATAAATATCTTTATTATAAATTTTTTGATAATTATGAGTTCCAGCTTTAGTATTTTTATTAATCTTGGTACCAATATGCATATTAGTCCAGGTATCAATATCGATATTTTTTCTAAAACAAAACCGGAGAATTCTACAATCAAAATATTTTCTATCCAAATTTTTTTCTCCATATAGACTAGATTCTTCTCCTAGATAATCACTAATATCTATACCTACTAGTACATAAAATGATTCGGGTTTCTGTGTTTTCTGTGTATTTAAATTATATGGAATTTTTCGGTCTCTGTTTACTTGTAATGGCGATGCATAAATATATGAGTCCCCTCCATCCTCATAATTCATATATTTATGTGCTAGAAGATCATATTTGTAGTTTTTTTTTAATTTTTCTTTTTGTCCTGTCCATGAGTCTATTCCGTAATAATTTTGTTTCACGTAATGAATTAATTGGTTTTTTTTATATGAATCCAATATTATTGAGTCTTTTTTTTGAATTGTACAACGTTGATTGACTCTATTTCTCCATTTTTGTGGTACTAATCGAGACCATTGAGTTTGAGATAAATTGTATTGATAATGACTCTTTAACCAGTTTTTCCATTCATTCATTCCAGACTTATAAACTTTCTTATGCTTTGGTTTGGAATCAAATAGTCCTCGTGTCCCACAATAATCCTTGATTCTATCTTTAAGAAAAAGATGGGTCCCGTGATATTGAAATACAGATCTCAAGTAATACTTGTTATTAACTTGAACTTGTGACAATGTGTAAAATACATATGCTTGTGACAAAGAGGATAAGTCACAATAAATATTTGAATTCTTATTACTAATATTAGAAAGCGACTTTTGCATCGTCGAAATAAAGTGAATTGTATTTTGATTTGTTTGATCAATCCCTTCTTGATTTGTTTCATCGTGGTAAAAGAATTTATTGATCATTTTTTTTGTTGATTCAAGGAAAAGCTGTGCATTGGTCCTAAGACTGTTAATGGTACATAGAAGGATATCGCTGTATATTCTTTCAATGAAATATTTGAGAAAGTAGTAGAATTTGCGTATTAATCGGGTACTTTTTCTTTTGAATATTTGCCAAATATGTTTTTGCAATTCTGAATTTTTATCAGCACAATTTGTCTTATTAGGGCTAATACTTATACCCGGAGTTACAACTATTTTTTTCTTGTCTTTTGTGATTTGTTCTATTTGATTCCTGATTGTGGTTGTCCTATCAGCAAGATCCTTTATTTTTTTTTCTATAAGTGAATGTTTTGTCCAATTCGTGGATCGAATTCGAATGGTTGATTCGTCGGTAGTCTTATTACTGATTATAGAATCTTTTCTATTTTCGTTCGATTCATATACTTTGACTTTCCCGAATCCAAATAAGAAAATTGGGTTTATTTTTTCAAGTTCTTTCATTATTCGTTTTATAACTAGAACTATTTTGTTAACCCATCTTGTTTTTTCTTTTGAAATCTTTAAAAACCATTTTCTCGTTTTTTTAGAAACTCTTAGAACTAGAGAAAGAGAAAATGTTTTTTCCAGTTTTCTAATTTTTTTTTTTAGCTCTTTCCAAATAGGTTCAAAAAAAGAAGGTTGTTTTCGAGGAGAACCGAAGGGGAGTTCCGCTTCTCTTCCCCAGACTGTTAAAAAACAAAAATTGTCTTTTTTTCCTTTTTTTTTCATTGTATCTCTATGATGGGATCGTACTTTAGATTTTCGCCAAGGTTTCAGACGGAAAGGAAATAGAATTTTTATCTGAATACCATCCGTTAACCAATCTTTTGGAAATTCTGTTTCTGATAATTGAACACCATTATAAGTGCATTTAACATGCATTTCTCTATTCCAATCTTTCAAATCCTCGTACCACTCAGGGAATTGGAATAATAACATACGGCCAACATTTTTAGCTATTATCAATGAAGGCAATACAATGTATTTTCTAAGAATCGATTGGGTTACTAACATCGAACCCCTTATTGCTTGAGCAAATATAATGCTATCCCAAGTTTCTGATATTGTTATACGTTCATTTTCCTCTTTCTTTTCCTTGTTTTTCTCTCTTTCTTTTGTCTCTTCCTCCTCAGAATCGGAAATTTGAAATTCCGATTCTCTACCCACCCAACCCCTAAAAACGAGATTCATCATTTCGGAGATATCAAAAGAGAAAAAGAATGTTTTGTCTATTTGATCCAAAAAAAGTGGCGAATGCACATTTGCTTGAAACATTTCCCAAGTAACTGTTTTACGTCTTTGAGCACGCATGGATCCTTTGATTAGATCCCGACGAAAATCCGATTGTTGTGAGTAACGTATCAAAGACACCTCTTCCGCTTGATCACTATCACTAGTATTACTAATAGCGTTGGTAGTTTCCTCTTTATCAGTATAAATTACAACACGTTTGGCTTTTCTTGAACGAATTTCATGATCTTCCATTGATTCTTCTTCATTTTCTTCCTCTTGTTCTTCCAAATCATCGGTCAATTTGTATGACCATCGAGGAACCTCTTTTCTGATTTCTTCTATTCCAGGAAAAATCAATTTATTATTTTTATTTCTAATTGTTTGATCATTGTAATCAGTTGTAACTACATCGAATATCAATTGCAAACATTTTGCTTGCTTTTCTGAATCAATTCTTTTTTCTTCTGCCAATAAAGACAATTTTTTCAAATTAAGACTGGGGGGGTATTCCAAGGGGACTTCGCCGATTGAGGTTAAGGAATGACCATTATTTGTCGATAAAAATTCTCCATCAAAGAGATTCTTTTGATATTCAAATTCTTTTTGGGAGGAATCATTAGGAAGTAGACCGTGAATTTTATTTATCCAGACTATTTCTATGGACTCCTCTGCATCTGTAGAAGTTATTAAATCATCCCTGATTGAACGTGAATATAATTTTGTGATTTTTCCGCGATATGGTCCGTTCAAAAAAGGATCGTACATTTTAGGCAAGCATTCCTTTTCATTTTCATCATTGCATAATCTGATTCTTTTCTCGAGCACATCTAGAACGAGGGATCCTGTTTTTTTTTCTAGAGTTTTTATTCGATTTATTAATTCATTGCTCAAGGTGTGCTTTTTTTGTTCATTAGTATAAACCCAATAATTATCCTCGTGGGATAGTTTTTCGGTCGTGTACAAAGATATCTTTCGTTCTATCATTTCTGAAAAAGTCGATAAACTCGGTGGATATGTAAAAGATATTCTTTGTTTTCCATCACTTGGACATGTATAAAAAAAATATTGTGACATTTCATTTCGTACAGCATTTTCAAATCGATCATTTTTTATATATCGAAATGGACGATTCCATCGTTTACAGTCGAAAAGAAAAGTGACAAGCGGTTTTTCAAACCAAAAAAGATTTTTATCTTCTTTACTTTCTAATTCCCAAAGTTCTTGTTCTTGATACCTATCAAGATAAGAGTCTTCGTAAACTGGGCTATCCTTATAGTATGTCTCTTTAAAGT